TTGTGATGATAATGCCAAAATATCAAGTCAGCTCATTTGTCTTTATTTATGTTAATCGTTACAGGCCTCTTGAATCTTCTTTTTCCCTATTTTTCTTGTTTTATTTTTGTGCAATGTAGGTTTGTTTTTTTATTTGTGATAGGAATTTTCTTGTTGAGACCCTATGAATGGATTGAAACCTCAGATTCATACTAAAACCACGGTGATTCAATAAAGCCCTCAAGCTAAGCCCAAAGGTTCACTGAGTAAGAACCCTCGATCATCACTTATTCAATTAATATATGAAATGACTAAAAATTCAGAGAAACATTTGTCTTTTGGTCAAAAAAGCATAAGCGGGATTTTGACGTAAGAAAAAAACTTCGATGTATAATTCTTTGAAAAAATTTTTTGAGTCCGGTCGCGAGGTATGAATAGTAGGTATGAATCATAGTTTAAAAATTTCTTGATTTATTCCATATATTGCGTGCTCCAGATACTAGAATTAATATCCGACGAGGCAGAAACATCTCTATCAAGATGACAGACGCGTTCTCTGTACTATCAATAGGATCAATTATAACAAGTCACACACTCATATTCCGGAAATACCGAAACAAAGGAATTCCACGGTCGAACTACCAGAATGGCCTAGAAATAAGAATCCTGAGTAATTCATTTTGGATTGAAAAGCCAGGACTTCATCGTTCTTATGGACCTAATTCATTGAAATTCCATCCAGTAAAACGGAAGAATTATAAATCTCTAAAATAATAGATAGGAATACCGCAAAGAGAGCCATTGCGACACCCATCAAAGGGGTAGTTCCCCATCCAGGAGCTACTTTACCATATTCTGAATTCAATGGTTTTAATAAACTCCCTATACCAGTTCGTTTTGGACGAGCTCTAGAACTACCCTCAACGGTTTGTGTAGCCATAAATCTTATTGCATTGGTTGAGATCTATTGACTTTGTATACCATTCCATTGTAAATAAATGATCTTATCATAGATCCATTGTGGTCTTGAGATTATATAATAATGGAAACAGCAACCCTAGTCGCCATCTTTATATCTGGTTTACTTGTAAGTTTTACCGGGTACGCCTTATATACCGCTTTTGGGCAACCCTCTCAACAACTAAGAGATCCGTTCGAGGAACACGGGGACTAGTTAAAGTAATGTAATGAGCCTTCCAATATTGGGAGGCTCATTACATTACTTCAATTGAGATAATGAAAAATAATTTCTACTTTTTAGTCGGAACCTTAGGTGATTCTCGAAAAAAGATAGCGAAAAAAATTATTCCTAGAGTCGAGACTAAGAGGAATGTATAAACCAATGCTTCCATAGATTCAATCGTGGTTTACAATTATAGCTTCCACACCTGTTCATTTTGGGATCATCTCCCAGATAAAGAAAGGGCAAGAGTCAAAGAAAGGGCAGTGATTTAAATAAAAATTTTTCTGGTACCCTATGTCAAAGTCAAAGTCAAATCACAAAAATAAAATAGAGGTAAAAAATACCAGAGCAATGTTGTATCAGACTGCTTGTCTCTTTGTAGTAGGATCTCCAATTTTTTGGAATGCCCCAAACTCCACCTGAGCATCCAAATCTGGATCAATACCAGCAAAAACATCTCGGAACAAGGTTCTAGCACCATGCCAAATGTGGCCAAAAAAGAAGAGCAAAGCAAACGAAGCATGTCCAAAAGTGAACCAACCCCTTGGACTACTACGAAAAACACCATCGGATTTCAAAGTGGCACGATCTAATTCAAAAATTTCGCCCAATTGAGCACGTCTAGCATATTTTTTCACAGTAGCGGGATCACTATAACTGACTCCGTTGAGTTCGCCACCATAAAACTCAACAGTTACCCCCACTTGTTCAACACTATACTTTGATTCTGCCCTTCTAAAAGGAACATCGGCTCTCACAATTCCGTCTCCGTCTACCAAAACCACAGGAAATGTTTCAAAAAAAGTAGGCATACGACGTACAAAAAGTTCACGCCCCTCCTTATCTCTAAAGACAGGGTGTCCTAACCATCCAACAGCTATTCCATCCCCGTTGTCCATTGAGCCTGCTCTGAATAATCCCCCTTTGGCTGGATTATTGCCGATGTAATCATAAAAAGCCAATTTTTCGGGAATTTTAGACCAAGCTTCTGATAAACTCTTATTTTCGGCTAACCCGGCGCTAACCCTTCGATATACTTCTTGCTGGAAGTATCCCTGATCCCATTGATAACGAGTGGGACCAAACAATTCGATGGGGGTAGTTGCTGAGCCATACCACATAGTTCCAGCAACAACAAAAGCTGCAAAAAAGACAGCAGCAATACTACTAGAAAGGACAGTTTCAATATTACCCATACGTAATCCTTTGTATAGACGTTGGGGTGGGCGGACACTAAGATGGAATAGGCCCGCTAATATGCCCAATGTCCCCGCTGCAATATGATGAGAGGCTATTCCTCCCGGAACAAAAGGATCAAAACCTTCTACACCCCACGCGGGATTTACAGATTGTACTTTTCCAGTTAGTCCATAAGGATCGGATACCCATATGCCAGGACCGTATAACCCTGTTACATGAAATGCGCCAAACCCAAAGCAAGCTACCCCTGAGAGAAATAAATGAATTCCAAAAATCTTGGGCAAATCCAAAGATGGTTTTCCTGTACGTTCATCAGTGAATATTTCGAGATCCCAATACACCCAATGCCAGATAGCTGCCAAGAAGCACAAGCCAGAAAACACAATATGTGCCCCAGCCACGCCTTCGTAACTCCAAATACCCGGATTCGTTATAGTCCCTCCTGTTATACTCCAACCACCCCAGGAATTGGTTATTCCTAAACGAGTCATGAAGGGTATAACAAACATACCTTGTCTCCACATTGGATCAAGAACGGGGTCAGAGGGATCAAAAACCGCTAATTCGTATAAAGCCATCGAACCGGCCCAACCAGAAACTAGAGCTGTATGCATTATATGGACAGCAAGCAACCGGCCGGGATCATTCAACACGACGGTATGAACACGATACCAAGGCAAACCCATGGAAATACCCCTTTATAAAAGAAAAATAGACACTATGTAACTTTATCGCATTTGGGGAAGACTATGCTATGTAACTCCCTTTTTCAGTGGATTATATCATAGCAAGGGTTAATATTTATTTCATTCCGTTGGTAATAATGGAACAATTCTGTTCCTAGGAACAAAGAGAAGCAGATCTATTCTATACCCGATAAGTACCAATACGCAATGGGGTATTAGTCCCATTTTCTATGATCGAATGCATAGATACTTGTTCAGAATTTGAATAGCCCAGCTCATTCTTAATAATTTTACTTTATTCATTTTGTCTTACTCCAGGAACTTCCCAGTCTATGGCTAAGAGGATAAGATAGAGAGGATAAGATAGAAAAATGGCAGTAGTATTAAAACAATAAACTAATTGTTACGTTTCCACATTAAAGTGAAATTTCATTCCTTTCTCTTTCATTTTATGCCCATTGGTGTTCCAAAAGTACCCTTTCGTATTCCTGGAGACGAAGAAGCGACTTGGGTTGACTTATAGTGCGACTTGTCAGACATATTGGGTCATACGGAATTTCCCCGTTCTCTCCCCCGATGGAGATATCCTCTGTTTCGCCCAATAAATATAGATTGAACCATCAATAATTTGGAGCGTGAAGTGTAATCCATTTTTTGGGGATCTATATGAATATTATCAATTAGAATAATAATTTATGGTTAGCTTGGTTGGAGCAATAAAATGAAGTATCCAGGCTCCGTTCAGAAAATACCCAATTCATAATATATATATGATTATCACTTGTCTCATAAATGATTCCTATTTATGCCATATGAGCTATTTAAAACTCCCAATTATTTATTAATAATTAATGAAATAATCGGAGACTCTATATCTAATATTTAGTGGAGACAGGAAATTAAGAAAAAAAAATAATTTATAGCAAAAAGGAGTGGTATTGGAATCATTTGTCCTATATGTGCAAATAAAAATCGGACAGATCTTTACTCGGAGTAGAGCATAAACCTAAAAGAATTGAACAGGCCCATTCAGGAACAAGAAAATTACATCGAAATTTGGATAAATTTCGATGAAACAATACATCAATGAGAGGTTAGTTGGCTAAGTAAGGTTTAGCAAATTCTTTTTTATGGAGAAGCGAGTCAAAACCTATTTTTCACGAAAAATGGAAAAAAGAGCCCTTTTGTTAGGTTTGTTAGGGATTATAAAAGTCTTGCGATAAAAAAAGAAAGAGGGATAGAATCACCACATTGATTTTTTTCGCAAATTTTTTGAACCGTATGCATCCAAAGGTGCATGTACGGTTCCTGAGGGATACAATTTTGTCCTAATCAACCGACTTCATCGAGAAAGAGCACTTTTTTTAGGTCAAGAAATTGATGGCGAAATTGCGGCCACACTTAATGGTCTCATGGTATTTCTCAGTATTGAAGATCCGACCAGGGATCTTTTTATATTTATAAACTCTCCCGGCGGAGGGGTAATATCCGGAATAGGTATTTTTGATATGATGCAATATGTGACACCAGATGTACATACAATATGCATGGGATTAGCCGCCTCAATGGCATCCTTGATACTGGTCGGAGGAAAAATTACCGAACGTTTAGCATTCCCTCACGCTTGGCGCCAATGAGTTTTTATTTGATAATTTGAGAAAAAATTTGAGAAAAAAGAAGACTATGCCTTCGCCATATGAAATATAAATAATAAAAATAAGTAATAATAGCATGGCACTTCGAATTCGATATGAACATTTTTTTTTTTTTTTTTTTCATAAAATGAAATTATGTATCGAGAGAGTAGTATGAGACAAAGGATATTTCCAATTAGATATTATCTATCGGGAATCCAGTTCAGCGTCACAAACTTTTTTGTTTTCACACCAAAAGTATCTTTTCTATATTTATGTTATGAAAGAGTACTCAAAAATTTTCTTTTTTATTGGATCAAAAAGAAACTTTGGGATTGCTAAATCATAAACGAGATAAATATATAAAGCAACGGAACCATCATAGTATTTTTTAACTCCCCAAAAGGAAGGGTGGTAAATGGAGCACTTAATAATCTGGATTTGATCGGTCCTATTTATCTCTTTATTCGATTTATTCTTTATTCGATGGAAGGGAAAAGTAAATTCCTTTGTAGAGCCGTATGCAATGCACAAAGAATGCCTGTACGGTTTTTGAATTCTATCTTTTTTTTTTATTCTTTATCTCTTTCCTTCGTCAAATTGTGCGAGATAAAGGAACTTGTTATATCATCAGGGTAATGATCCACCAACCTGCCAGTTCCTTTTTTAAAGACAAAACAGGGGAACATGTCCTGGAAGCAAACGAACTAAAGAATCTCCGCGAAACCCTCGCAAGGGTTTATGCACAAAGAACGGGGACTCCATTCAGGGTTGTATACGAAGACATGGAAAGGGATGTTTTTATGTCAGCAACAGAAGCCCAAGCCCACGGAATTGTTGATCTTGTAGGAGTATAAAATACCTAAATTTTACGGAAATCATGGAAGTAATTCATAATCGATCCGGTTAGGATCGATCTAAACCAGCCCATTCTGTATACTATTCAGTATGCCAACCATTAAACAACTTATTAGAAACACAAGACAGCCAATCAGAAATGTCACAAAATCCCCCGCTCTGCGGGGATGTCCTCAGCGTCGAGGAACATGTACTAGGGTGTATGTGCGACTCGTTCAGATCATGAGCAAAGGATAAAATTTTCCTAGTATCAATGACCCGTACCAATGAATAGGATAAAAGAACTCGATTCACTATCGAAAAAAAAAAGACCTTTATTGTGTATGAGATTTATGGTTTCCATTGGTGCAAATCCAATCACCTCAATTTGAGATGAGAAGCAATTCCCCATTGGTAGTAAATGGTTATCCATTAAGCGGGGAAATAGTTTTTTTTAAGCATAAAGATTAGGCTCCTATTCTTGCAAGAACGGACTAACAGGGTCAGCTACCTAGCCAATTTTCAGAATTAAATACCGTTACTGTATGAGTAGATCTCATTGTGAAAAGACCTATTACTAAAAAATTCATGGGTAGAGTCAAAGAATGTGAACTGTACAAGTTACTAATAAAATTGATTAAATCAGGGAAAGGACTCCGGTGTATAGAGAGGACCTCACCGTTTAAGAAGTAACCATAGAAACGATGGAACCCACCATTTATTACCTTTACTACTTCTTTTTTTTATACAGAGGCGAAATGTCTAGAAAAATCGTGGTTGGGAAGGTCATAGTAGCAAAAGCCATTGGAATTCTTATTTTATACATTGGAAGAATCAGTTTTGTTATTAATAGACCAGGAGAGGGGAAAAGAATGGCTGAAAAAAATAAATTAGTTATTCATAAAAGTTTAATTTGATTCAATGACCAGAATTAGACGAGGGTATATAGCTCGAAGACGTAGAACAAAAATTAGTTTATTTGTATCAACCTTTCGAGGGGCTCATTCAAAACTTACTCGAACTACTATTCAACAAAGAATGAGAGCTTTGGTTTCTGCTGATAGGGATAGGGGCAGACAAAAGAGAAATTTTCGCCATTTGTGGATCACTCGAATAAATGCAGTAATTCGTGAAAACAGGGTATCCTATAGTTATAGTAGATTAATACATGATCTGTACAAGAAGCAGTTGCTTCTTAATCGTAAAATACTCGCACAAATAGCTATATCGAATAAAAATTGTCTTTACATTATTTCCAATGAGATCATTAAATAAGAAGATAGATTGGAAAGGAATCCACAGGAATCAATTAAATAGAATCCCCGGAGAAGGAACTCCGGGAAGGTAGAGTAGAAATTAATATGATAAAATAAAAATAAACGAATACATTTCAATAAAAAAGAGTTCTTCTTTTTTTTTTTACCCATTTTTTATTACGACGGGACAATCCAACCAACCTGGATTCCCTAATTTTTTACTAAAACATCAACCTGAAACCCGCGTTGGGGTTCAGATTGGAATTTAGAGTCAATTGAAGAATAGAGGCCTATTTATTTCTTATTCTGGGGGTCGACTCAGTTCTCTCAAATTTTTTATCATTATTAAGAAAAGGTAACAAAGATAAAATACGAGCTTGTTTTATAGCAATAGTAATTAATCGTTGTTGTTTCAAAGTCAATCTATTTACACGTCTAGATAATATTTTTCCTTGTTCACTAATAAATCGACTAATTAAACTCATGTTTCTATAATCAATTCGATCCCCCGATCCAATTGGGGGCAAACGCCTACGAAAAGATCGCTTGGATTTAACAAAGGGTCGCTTGGATTTATCCATGGTTTATTCCTTATCTCTAAAATACTATTTATCAATTCTAATTCATTTAGGATTGGACCGAAATAGGATAGGATTTTATTGATTTATAATTTATATAATATATATATATGTAATTATATGTAAATTTTTCCTATTCCCTGGTGGAGGGGCGATACACGCGCGTTCCATTTGATCTATTTCTTTATCTCCCCATGAATCGTATGCTTGTAACAATAGGGACAGAATTTTCTTAATTCTAATCGACTCGGTGTATTGTGTCGATTCTTTTGAGTAATATATCTGGAAATGCCCGGTGATTCCTTATTAATATCGTTTCGGATACAACTGTTACATTCCAAAACAACTCTTATTCTGGTACCTTTACCCTTGGACATGAACCTCCCCCCCCTTTTTTTTTTTATTAACTCAACTCTTCCATTTTCGATCCGAAACGAAAACAAAGAAGAAAAAAATAGAAGTTGATAGGCTGAAAACTCATTATAATAGATTTCGTTGCAATCAATAGAGTAATAATAAGTAATACAATGATTTCTAACTATCAATTATTTATAACCCCAATATAGTATTTCATTTTAGTATCTTGTATGATTTTGGTGCCCTATAACCCTCATTTTTATTTCCGTTCTCCCTCTATTAATTCAAGCCTGAACCTGAATTTCGCTGAGGTTAAATCCACTTTTTTATTTCCTTCTTTAGCCTTAAAACTAAAAAAAAAATAACAAAACAAAGAAAAAGAAAAGGATTAGTCACCGAAAATTGGTTGTATCTCTAATCTTCTTCATTCCTTCTCATTCAATAACTAGAATTAAAAAAAAGGGAATGTCAACGCATCTGGGAATAAACGATTGATCTCTATCAATAGGCCTGCTAAAGACCCGAACCATATAGTACTTAGCACAGGTGCCACGGAGAGATATGTTTTTAGATCTCGCATTGAAAATCCTCCTTCTTTATTGTAATACATATATATATAATCAGATGCTTATGTGGTTAAGGAACACTTGTATTTATTTGTGAAATCCCTAACTTAAATGGATATATACAACAACGGGGTGAGTGGGGTTTTCCTTTCCTTTCAACTCAAAAATACGTCCCCTTCTTTCCTTTCTGAGCATTACCGATAAATATTTATCTTTTTATAGGTTGGATTTCATATGGATATAATTCTTTTATTATATATATATGTTATATGAGACCAAAAAGAAGAAACGGCATGAGAAATCATATATCAATGGCGAAAAAACGATGTGGAAAACAAAACAGGGATTCTCTACAATGACACTGTAGACTAATTGAAAGGGATGTAGCGCAGCTTGGTAGCGCGTTTGTTTTGGGTACAAAATGTCACGGGTTCAAATCCTGTCATCCCTACCTATTACTTCTCCTATGGGAAGTAACGAAGGATCAATTTCAATCTTTTAAATTTGGACAAAAAATATCTTTTAGTTTATGGTACTATATGCATGCAAGATACGTTAGGGGTTACAAAAAAAAATTTTTAAGGTCTTATGCGATAAAAGATAAGAAAGCGCTCTTAGTTCAGTTCGGTAGAACGCGGGTCTCCAAAACCCGATGTCGTAGGTTCAAATCCTACAGAGCGTGATTCCGCAATTTAAACATCAACTTGAATTTGACCTCCTGCAGATTAAAAAAAGGAGGAGGTCAATCAAAAAAAGAGATGTGACTTAATCAAAGATCCAACTGATCACCGCGTCTGTATTGTAAATACGCAGTTACAAATAATCCAGCCAAAGTAATAGGAATTAGACCTAATACGATTCCAAATAGCAAAACTTCAATCATTTCAATTTGTTTGAAACAGAAAAAAGGGGGGGGTAATATCTATCCTTAAATATTAATCCGAATTGCCCACGAATCTCAATAACCAAAAATTCACAATGGACATGGTTCATTCAATGAATTTCAAATTCAAATAAGTCGGATCTTGCTTAGACCAATAAATAGAGCTGAAGTTATAGTTGAAGCCGCTAGTAGAAAACCAAAATAACTAGTTATAGTAGGCATGAAGGAGCTAAATAAGATACGTTCTTTTTATACATATGTTTATAAAACACTTGCCTAAGTTTCTATTTTTCTTTATTGAAAGAAAAATATATAAGGATAATAAAAAATACCTATTGGCAGAATCAGTCCCAGTTGACGGTTTTTATTTATCAGTCATTAGTCATTATAGATGGCACTAACTTTGTTAGTGCGGCAGAAATAAAAAAATTTATTTCTTTTTCAATTTATTGAATCTTTAATCCTTTTTCTATTTGGGAACGAACAACGTTATAACATCTTTTACTTTATTTTGACTCATTAGGCTCAGTAGGAAGTTCCTTAATTGCACATAATACCTCAAATGAACATAAAAAAGTATCTCATAATCACTTGAATAAATAAAGCCTTTATTTCAGCCCAACTCCATTATAAGACTAGTAATTCCATTATCTTTATCCTTTTAGATTCTACATTCTATCTTTCCCTATTATGGAGTCCCTTCCTTGTAGCTAGGTAAAAAAGGTATTTTTGGCTCTAATGCAAGAGTCATTACATCACGAATATTGATTGTTCCAATCACTTAATAACTTCCTTAAATTGAAAGGATTCAAATCAAAAACCTTTTCTACAAATATGAAAA